GTAGACCGAGGTACCCATTCTATGACAACTATTAACTTTCCCTCTATTCTTGTGCCTTTAGTAGGTCTAGTATTTCCGGCAATTGCAATGGCTTCTTTATTTCTTCATGTTCAAAAAAACAAGATTGTTTAAGTCTTGTGGTCCAAATCTCAGTTTTTAAATTGAATCATAACGTATATATCTATTTAGCAGAATGGTATATTTCGTGATTTTTTACGAACATACCGGAAAGAGTCCTTATGTATGTAGAAACATGGTATGGTATTAGGGGTATAGTTTTTCTAACTATTGGATCAATTATTCTTAAACTAAAAAAAAGATATAAATAAAAGTCAAGCTTCACATCAGAGATAGTACTAGTTGATGAAAGTTAGGTCAGAAACATAACAAAGTAAGGAAAGCGCAATTTTTTTGCGGTATTCTGTTAATTTAAATTAAATGGAATCAGATCTACTATGAATTGGCGATCAGAACGTATATGGATAGAACTTATAACAGGCTCTCGAAAAATAAGTAATTTCGGCTGGGCCTTTATCCTTTTGTTAGGTTCATTAGGATTTGTATCGGTTGGAATTTCTAGCTATCTCGGTAGGAGTTTTATATCGTTATTTTCCTCCCAGCAAATTCTTTTTTTTCCACAAGGGATCGTGATGTCTTTCTATGGAATCGCAGGCCTCTTTATTAGCTCCTATTTGTGGTGTACAATTTCGTTGAATGTAGGTAGTGGTTATGATTTTTTCGATAAAAAAGAAGGAATAGTATGTATTTTTCGTTGGGGATTTCCTGGAAAAAATCGTCGCATCTGCCTCCGATTTCTTATAAAAGATATTGAGTCTATTAGAATAGAACTAAAAGAGGGTATTTATACTCGTCGTGTCCTTTATCTGGAAATAAGAGGCCAGGGGGCCATTCCTTTGACCCGTACGGATGAAAATATGACTCCACGAGAAATTGAACAAAAAGCTGCTGAATTGGCCTATTTCTTGCGTGTACCAATTGAAGTATTTTGAAATGATAAATACTTTCTTAACTCGGAGTAAAATAAAAAATCTACCATACTCTTCTTCGAACTCTTTTTTGAGCTTACCTACCTTAATGGACTTAATGGAAATTTCATCAGAATGCCCGCTCGAGTCAAAGCAGACATATACAGAACAACCAAAAAGGTACACTTTTTGTCTACAAATACAAAAAAGGACGGCAATACACTCAATTCAGTAACAAAAAAAAGAATTGATGGTTCATCCCACATATATTTCTAAATTGATTCTTTTTTTTGTTTTTTTTTACGAATTAATAGGTTAGATACAATACAAATAAATCATGATCAGGTCAATTTTGTAGATTATTTATTTTTTAACAATCTTTCCTTTTATTTTTATCCTTAATAACCAACCAATTGGATTTTTTATAATTATAACGATAATTTAATTATCCAAATTCTGTATTCTGTCTTGTTTTGACTCTCTTTTTTACTTTTCATCGTCACATTCAAAGCCTCAATTCTTTTTTTGTACTATGCTTAACTCGTGCAATTTCTCGCACTATTTTAGAGTTTGGTATAAAGTCAATTCTTTGGTCTTGAAATTAACAAAAATGTATTAAATTCAAATTGATATAGCTCTGACGCCTATGAGAGTACTGGTTTTGAATTTTACCAATTGTAATAGCTAGAAACACGCATTTTTTTATTTATTCATTCGAATTCGAAGTGTACTCTTTTTCTATTTCTGTATTCTTTCAAGATTCAAGAACTAATTAAAAAATTAAAAGAAAATCCGAAATTCATGAATTGGATACTTGTAATAGACTTCATGTTTGATAGAACTACTAGATATAGATCTCATAGAGTCGACCAATGCGAGGAGTTCATATACAATTTATAGATGAAAAAATGGAAAAAAAGAAAACATTTATTGCTTTTCTATATCTTGTATCTATAGTCTTTTTACCCTGGTGGATCGCACTCTCATATCAAAAAAGTCTGGAATCCTGGGTTGCTAATTGGTGGAATACTAAGCAATCGGAAACTTTTTTGAATGATATTCAAGAAAAGAGTTTTCTAGAAAAATTCATCGAATTCGAAGAGCTACGCTTGGTGGACGAAATGGTAAAAGAATACCCAGAAACACATCTCCAAAAAATTTGTATAGGAATCCACAACGAAACGATTCAATTGATCAAGATGTATAATGAGGATTCTATCCATATGATTTTGCAATTCTCGACAAATATAATATGTTTCTTTATTCTAAGCGGTTATTCTATTCTGGGGAATAAAGAACTTATTCTTCTGAATTCTTGGGTTCAGGAATTCCTATATAACTTAAGTGACACAATAAAAGCTTTTTCTATTCTGTTATTAACTGATTTATGTATCGGATTTCATTCCCCCCACGGTTGGGAACTAATGATTGGTTCTATCTACAAAGATTTTGGATTTGCTCATAATGATCAAATTATATCGGGTCTTGTTTCCACTTTTCCAGTCATTCTAGAT